CAAATGGTTATCTGGATGGATTAGAAATTGGACAAGTAAGAAAATTTCTCGTTCAGTTACGCACTTACTTAAAAACGAATAAACCTCAGTTTGAAGAAATCATAGCCTCTACCAAGACATTAACCGCTGAAGCAGAAAGCTTTTTGAAAGAAGGTATTCAAGAGCAACTAGAACGTTTTCTACTTCAGGAGAAAGTATAAAAAAAGAAACGAAACGGATCGTTCTTATTTTTGATTCTTTAGTCAATTTGACTCTTTAATTTTAATTAAATTTTTAAGAAATTCTATAAATAGAAAATAGAAGTCTATAAGTCACGTATATATAATAGAAAGAAGTATATAACTAATATCTGTTTAATATTAAATCTTAAAGCATTCAGAATTTCTTTCTTAGTCTATTTATTTCTTATCTTTTTTCGAAATAGATATTATATAAATATATAGAAATGGAAATAATAGATAAATATCAATATAGATATATTGATATTGCGTCCAATAGGATTTGAACCTATACCAAAGGTTTAGAAGACCTATGTCCTATCCATTAGACAATGGACGCTTTTCGCTTTTTTTTACTTTCCAATTGTTAAAAAAAAAGAATGTGCGAAATCTTTTTAGCAATTGTGTATTGAAGTGAATTCAATACACAATTGCTATTAGACAATTCTAATATAGAAAATTGTCTCTAATAAAAAAAAGGGGCAATTGTGAATTTAGAGCGGGTAGCGGGAATCGAACCCGCATCGTTAGCTTGGAAGGCTAGGGGTTTTAGTCGACGTCGATCGATCATTTTTATATTTTTAACGTCTCTAATTCAAAACCGAACATGAAACTTTGGTTTCATTCGGCTCCTTTATGATGGATGGAGAAATTCCCAAATAAAAAAAGACGGGAACGAAATAAAAATTGACCCATAACATCTATGTTAGCTTTTTTTCCGTCTGGGTACTTTCACAGAAATTTTTGCTTTCTAGATGATCCTTCTAGAAGATAGATCAGGCGAACTCGAACAATCTTTCTAGTTACTTCGTTCTTTATTTCTATTTAACGGAATCCTTAGGAAAAGTATTTGGTTTCTACCGAGCTAAAACAATATAATATGTCGATGTCTTTAGTAAACCAAAGTTCTCGTTTAATAGCTATTTTGCTTCAATTTTTCTATACCAAACAATGAATAGAACTGAAGATTTAGTTACGATTAGAAAGACACTTTTCTAGCTTTATCCATGGATCCTCTTGTTATACTTATTGAATTGTCAATAGTCATCCAATTCAAAAATTATGTTTCGGAATTTCATAATCCAAATTTACAATTGATTAGAGTCTTTGGATACAAATTACGAGAATCTATAATCTTCCTTGAATCTTTCATTGAAAGGGAAAGGACTAAATCCTTTTAAGAAATAAAATTTTTGATCGGAAGATGAATCAAACCGAGAGACCCTTTAACTATTAAAGGGATTAAAGGAACGAATCACACTTTTACCACTAAACTATACCCGCTACAATGCAATTATTGCATATAAATTAACCTTTTGTCGAACAAAGTAATCGGGGGTGTAATAAAAAAATCTGAAAAAATTTAGAAAACTCTAGCGTGGACTTAATAAAATTAGTAAAAGCGAATTCAATTCCACTTTTTTTTAATTTCAAATCTTTTTTTGTCTAAAAATCCATCGGATGAGTCTTTTTAATTTTAACAAAAAAAGGCCCGGCTGGGGACTGACCAGGCCAGGCTATTAAAATAAAAAAGATCTTTTACTTGTGTTTTGACGAGACAAAATAAAAAAAGGATTCTCTATTTCTATGATTATGGTTTTATTTATTTCTCTTTCGAGTTCGCGCCTTTTCTTTATCTAATCTTTAGATAAATTTTTAATGTAACTAGAATTACTGAGAAAGTTCTATAAAAACAGTTATTATATATATAGTAATATATATATATATTATATATATAAATAGAGGATAAATATATTTATATAATAAAAAAGAAATTATATATATATAATAAAATATAGAAAATGAAAAAATATATATATAATAAAGAATATCTAAAAAAAAAAAAGAAAGCTTTTTAAGAATAAAGCGGAGAAGGTTCTTTTTTAAGCCTTTTTTTTTTTTGTTTAATGAAACCTAATTAAGTATCCCTTTTCGATTAGGAGAGATGGCTGAGTGGACTAAAGCGTTGGATTGCTAATCCATTGTACGAGTTAATCGTACCGAGGGTTCGAATCCCTCTCTTTCCCCTTCTCCTTTTGATGGTGTGTAATAGATAAAATCCTAATAAAATTCGAGCATTTCCACTAATTAAATAAAGCAATAAAAAACCTTTCTTTTTTATTCTTCACGTCCCGGATTACGTCCTGGATCATTAGATAGGAATCCAAATATGAAGAGAGAAACAAAGAATATAACTACAGTGTATACAAAAAGTTTGAGAGTAAGCATTACACAATCTCCAAGATCTTACTAAAAAAAAAAAAAGAGAATAGATTCTCTATTTTTATATCAAATATCTAATTTTGATACCAATAAATAAAAAAAAAGGTTTCAGAAAGTTATTTGTAATTAAGATAATAGTCGAATCTTTCATATTCAAACAGATTTGCATACCAACATCTAGATATTTTTTTGGTGAACTCGAATCTAATTAGGTTCTTTCATTTAGGGAAAAGAGGATAAAATTTAGGAAATATAAATGATCCAGATTTAGTATTAGTATGGCTACCAAAAAAATGCAATGTTTGAATTGAGAGTTCGTTCATACGTCAAGATTTTTTTTTATCTTTTGAATTGTTGGAAGAATAAAAATCGTGAATTTTTTTAAGACAGTATTAAGAATTTTATCGAAAACTTACAGCGGCTTGCCAAACAAAGGCTAATAGAAGAAAGAAAAGAGGTATTACGGGCATAACATCTACGATTGGATTCAAAAAGGCGTAGGCCTCTGGCAATTTGGCGACTAAAAAAGTGCTTGAAAAAAGGGCGGAATTAAAACAAATACAGATCAAATTAAATATATTAAGCATAACAAAAATTGGTGTTCTTGTGGATAATTTAATTTTGATTGAGTTATTAATATATTTTTTATATAAGGAAAAAATAAAGAAAGATAGTCTAAAAAGACTTTGTTGAACTTACTCAATCAAAAATCCTTTCATTCTCTTATGAGAATGAAAGAAATAATATTTTCATACAATATCTTAATTGAATTCTATGTAATGATCAATAAAGTAAGTTTGATTTGCTATCTACACGTGTTAAAACTCTAGCACCAATGTAATCTATATTTAATTTTGAATTGACGAACAACCAATAGGAATATTACTCTTTTAGTAGTCTTGAATAAAAAGCGAAATGGGGCGTAGCCAAGCGGTAAGGCAACGGGTTTTGGTCCCGCTATTCGGAGGTTCGAATCCTTCCGTCCCAGAGTACAGTGATTACAGAATCAATCTTCTATTGCCTTTGTACACCATCTTTCTGTTTAAAAATCCAAAATTTTTAAGAATAAAATATTGAAATGAAAAGAAGAATAAACTTAATTTTTCATTATTTCAACCGAATTCAAAAAAATCTATTTGCTTTTTTAATTTGTGTGTGATGCGGGTAAGTAAGGTAGAACCATAGATTCTAAGAGTTTTAATAAAAAAAATCTCTATTTATATATATAAATTATATAAATAGAGATTTCTATTCAAACTAATATGGGATTCATTTTAATTCTGACTGAACCTTTACGCGTAAATTCACTATTCCATTCATAGAGAAAGAAAAGGTATAGATTATGATATACTGACTGAACTATGACTATTCATGATTCCATAATTGAATCAATTACACAAACTAGAGGAATGTTATGGTAAAACTTCGTTTAAAACGATGTGGTAGAAAGCAACGTGCGACTTGAATTGAAGGACATTATCTGCTGTGGATTTTTTCATCCGCCACTTTTTATATAGGAATATAGGTGCTCTTGGCTCGACATTTTGTGTTCTATTTTACAAGAGTCCTACACTTTTTTGGAATATAAAAAAGAGTACAGGATGGAGCTCGAGGAGAATAGAAAGTTTTTATTCCTTTCGCAGGAGTAAGGATCTAGGGTTAGTGCGAATCAATCAGTTGGAACAACTTCGTAAGTCTTTTTATATTGAAAAAAAAGTCCTTTCAAGCAATTTTACAATGGAAAAGGAAATTTTCTTAAAATTGTAAAATTCTTTGAATCAAAAGTCTATCATGCGTGAATCAAGCGTTTGTATGATTCTTTGTATAGAAGAAATCATAAACAAAATAAGGGGCTTGTTGCTGCCCTTTTTTAATAAAACGATTCAAGATCACCGAAGTCATGTCTAAACCTAAAGATTCAAAGTAAGGATAAAGAATCCTGAAACAAGGAAATCCTGTTTTCAATTGTTTGAAAAACTAGATCAGAATGAAGAATAAAAATTGATTCTAAAAGCTGAGACAAACAAAAAAAGGGCTAGAGACTACTCAATAAAAAAAGTACTTAAGGATTCTCCGGTGAGATATTTGAGAGTTGTTTAACTTGAGTTACGAGAGTACGAATGTTATGAATGCTTTTTATGGAAAAAATATTTAGGGTTTCAATACTGGCTAATTTATTTAATGTTTTTATTTCTCTATTTAATATTTATTTGAATTTACTATTTGAATTTTATACAGAGAGTTAAAGTGAACTTCTACTCATTGAATTTGTTTTTCTCGAGCCGTACGAGGCCAAAACCTCTTATACGTTTCTAGGGGGGGTATTATTCATATACATCTATCCCAATGAGCCGTTTATCGAATCGTTGCAATTGATGTTCGATCCCGAAGAGAAGGAAGAGATCTTAGCAAGGTGGGTTTTTATGATCCGATAACAAATCAAACTTTTTTAAATCTTCCTGCTATTCTCGATTTTCTTAAAAAAGGAGCTCAACCAACAAGAACAGTTCATGATATTTCAAAGAAGGCTGGGATTTTTACGGAATTAAGTCTTAATAAAACGAAATTGAATTAATGAAATATAAAAAAGAGGATGTGAAAGACTCGTATATAGCTTGATATCAAATTTTATCTACTCTTCTCTTTCCTCCTCTTTCACTTCCATCATATTTATTTTGATTTGTTAGAATTTCTATTTATTACTTAGTATTCCTCCTAAGGTACGAATACTAAAAAATACCCTACTATGTTTTATAATCATAAACAAATTTATGAAAAAAAAATTTGGATCTAGATTATATAAATTCGAATTTTTTTATAAATACAAAATTTTACTGTTATATAGAAAATAATACTGTATATAAATATAAAATAATATATTATTAATTCTGAATAAAACAAATATATATATATATTATATTATTATATGAATAATTTATTCATCATAAAAAATTAAAGGCCATAAAAAATGGGTCTAAAAAGTATAAAAAGATTTGAGATTACCTTAACTGGCTTAGTTTTCATTCATTGTATGAACTAATGAACCAAGGGGTTAAGCTTTTTTATTTATTTATTTTTTCTATTCTTTTCACTATATGAAAAATTCATAATCATATTGACAACAGTGTATGGACCAAATATAATTCTCTCATAGATAAATGGATCTATTTATCCCTGACACACGACCGGATTTTTTTCTTTATTCTGGTTGTATCTACATATTTGCAGTACGTTCTTTTTTTGTTTTTTGGGGTTGCTAACTCAACGGTAGAGTACTCGGCTTTTAAGTGCGACTAGCATCTTTTACACATTTGTATGAAGAAAAGGATTCGTCCAGATCCGCGGTAGAGTTTGTAAGACCACGACTGATCCTGAAAGGAATGAATGGAAAAAATAGCATGTCGTATCAAGGGAGAATTCAGATAACATTTTTTTTTGCTTTCCTGATCGGTACAACCTTATTTTGATATCGAAAAAAAAAAGAATTCCAATTTGGGTCAAGTGAATAAATATAAATGGATGGATAAAAAACCCAGTTTTCCTGATTCCAGGAAAAAAAAAAGAAACGAGCTTCCATTCGTAATTTGAAAAATTACCCGAACTAATTAAATGTTAAAAATAGATTAGTGCCTAATACGGGTATGGGAAGGCATTTTTTTCTTGCGTGTTATTATCAATTTTTTCATGAGTCCTAATTATTTTTTTAACTAGTCCATTTGGATTAGGTTGGAGTGTGTAAAAGAAGCAGTATATTGATAAAAAATATATATATTTCCAAAATCAAAAGAGCGATTAGGTTAAAAAATAAAGGATTTCTAATCATCTTGTTTTGTTATTCTATAATATAACGAACAGAAACCTATTAAAGATAGAGAATCCGGTTAACAGTCTACCTGTTTATGAGGTATCTATAGCTTTCGTAGTCTAATACCTTATTTTGACTGTATCGCACTATGTGTCATTTCAGAACTCAAGAAAATAAAGACTTTACCTTCAGTTCAAATCGAATTTCAATCCAAATGGAGAAATTTCAAGGATATTTAGAGTTCGATGGGGCTCGGCAACAGAGTTTTCTATATCCACTTTTTTTTCGGGAGTATATTTATGTACTTGCTTATGATCATGGTTTAAATAGATTAAATAGAAATCGCTCTATTTTCTTGGAAAATACGGATTATGACAAAAAATATAGTTCACTAATTGTGAAACGCTTAATTTTGCGAATGTATGAACAGAATCGTTTGATTATTCCCACTAAGGATTTGAACCAAAATTCCTTTTTGGGGCATACCAGTCTTTTCTATTATCAAATGATATCTGTTTTATTTGCAGTGATTGTCGAAATTCCATTTTCCCTAAGATTAGGATCCTCTTTTCAAGGAAAACAATTAAAAAAATCTTATAATTTACAATCAATTCATTCAATATTTCCCTTTTTAGAAGACAAATTAGCACATTTTAATTATGTGTTAGATGTACTAATACCTTACCCCATCCATCTAGAAATCTTGGTTCAAATCCTACGTTACTGGGTAAAAGATGCCTCTTCTTTGCATTTTTTTCGGTTCTGTTTATACGAGTATTGCAATTGTAAGAATTTTTATATTAAAAAAAAATCAATTTTGAATCCAAGATTTTTCTTGTTCTTATATAATTCTCATGTATGTGAATACGAATCCATCTTTTTTTTTCTACGCAAGCGGTCTTCGCATTTACGATCGCCATCTTATGAAGTCCTTTTTGAGCGAATTTTTTTCTATGGAAAAATACAACATTTTTTCAAAGTTTTTGTTAATAATTTTCCGGCGATCCTAGGGTTGCTCAAGGATCCTTTCATACATTATGTTAGATATCACGGAAGATGCATTCTGGCAACAAAGGATACGCCGCTTCTGATGAATAAATGGAAATATTTTTTTGTTAATTTATGGCAATGTTATTTTTCCGTATGGTTTCAATCGCAAAAGGTCAATATAAATCAATTATCTAAAGATAATTTAGAGTTTCTGGGTTATCTGTCAAGTTTGCGATTAAACCCTTTAGTGGTACGTAGTCAAAT